TTGAAGAAACCCTCCCCTTCAATTGGTCTTTTTTCACGAAAAGCAGACATGAGATAACAAATCAAGTCTTTCCCTAAGATTTCGAATAGCTGTCCCGAATTCAAGTTGATTATGTTTCGCTTCTTCCTCGGAGAAAGACGATCAAACAATTCCCAATCATGGTCCTTGCGGATCGGATCATCCGTATAGGATAAAAAAAGAAACTCCAGATATTTGCTATCTTTCTCTTTGAATGAGATCTCAATTCCAGCTACGGTTTCATTAGCTATCTTACAACTAGAATCCCTCTTTTTTCTGACCCGGTTCCTCCACCACCGCGAACCCCGGTTCGATTCAGGCATGATACACTTTTTATTTATTGGGAGAACCCGAGTACTCTCTTGCGGATCCATGAAACAACTCTCAGAAATCTTTTTCCCTTTTGGAAGATACAGGAGCGAAACAATCAACCTATTGATATTGGAAGACCAAAAAGATTCTTCCAATGTCTCATTTCTGGGTCCAATGGAATTCATAGGTATAGGAAGAAGCCCCATCAAATAGAGATTTTTTCTTTCGACCATCTTTCGATTGGTAATACGAGATATAAGGACCGCTACTACAAGCAGTACTATACCTTTGATCGTGAAATATCGATTGCTTGTTGAACCCTGTGAATCACGTGAAAGTAGGATACTCCAAATTCGGGGGTCAAAGAGTTTCATAAAACGTTCTTGGTGGAAAAAAATGTGAGTGAAAGATCCCACTGAATCGAATTTGATCCATGAATCTAAGAAATAGTGAGAATTCTTGATCTCTCTCAATATCTCTCTCAATTCGAAGATCCAGGATTTGAATTGATGTCGTTTCATTGATTCCTCCTAAAGATTTCATTGATTCCTCCTAAAGATTTCATTTCAATTGGAATTTGGTTATTCACGATGTACGATGAGCCCTGTTAAGCATCCATGGCTGAATGGTTAAAGCGCCCAACTCATAATTGGCAAATTCGTAGGTTCAATTCCTGCTGGATGCACGCCAATGGGAACGTTCAATAAGTCTATTGGAATTGGCTCTGTATCAATGGAATCTCATCATCCATACATAACGAATTGGTATGGTATATTCATACCATAACATATGAACAGTAAGAACTAGAATTCTTATCGATACTGGAACTCATAGGGAAGAAAATGGATTTATGGATGGAATCAAATATGCAGTATTTACAGAAAAAAGTATTCGGTTATTGGGGAACAATCAATATACTTCTAATGTCGAATCAGGATCAACTAGGACAGAAATAAAGCATTGGGTCGAACTCTTCTTTGGTGTCAAGGTAATAGCTATGAATAGTCATCGACTCCCGGGAAAGGGTAGAAGAATGGGACCTATTATGGGACATACAATGCATTACAGACGTATGATCATTACGCTTCAACCGGGTTATTCTATTCCACCTCTTATAGAGAAAAGAACTTAAAGCAAAATACTTAATAACACGGCGATACATTTATACAAAACTTCTACCCCGAGCACACGTAATGGAGCCGTAGACAGTCAAGTGAAATCCAATCCACGAAATAATTTGATCTATGGACAGCATCGTTGTGGTAAAGGTCGTAATGCCAGAGGAATCATTACCGCAAGGCATAGAGGGGGAGGTCATAAGCGTCTATACCGTAAAATCGATTTTCGACGGAATGAAAAAGACATATCTGGTAGAATCGTAACCATAGAATACGACCCTAATCGAAATGCATACATTTGTCTCATACACTATGGGGATGGTGAGAAGAGATATATTTTACATCCCAGAGGGGCTATAATTGGAGATACCATTGTTTCTGGTACAGAAGTCCCTATATCAATGGGAAATGCCCTACCTTTGAGTGCGGTTTGAACTATTGATTTACGTAATTGGAAGTAACCAATTAGGTTTACGACGAAACCTAGAAATCAATCACTGATCCAATTTGAGTACCTCTATGGGATAGGATAGACCTCGACAGAAAACTGTTGAGTAACGGCAGCAAGTGATTGAGTTCAGTAGTTCCTCATAGAAAATTATTGACTCTAGAGATATGGTAATATGGAGAAGACAAAATTGTTTGAAGCACGCACAGAACCGGAAGCGCCCCTTGTTTCAAAGAGAGGAGGACGGGTTATTCACATTTAATTTGATGGTCAAAGGCGAATTGAAAGCTAAGCAGTGGTAATTATAAAGATCCCCCGGGGGAAAAATAGAGATGTCTCCTACGTTACCCGTAATATGTGGAAGTATCGACGTAATTTCATAGAGTCATTCGGTCTGAATGCTACATGAAGAACATAAGCCAGATGACGGAACGGGGAGACCTAGGATGTAGAAGATCATACATGAGTGATTCGGCAGATTTGGATTCCTATATATCCACTCATGTGGTACTTCATCATACGATTCATATAAGATCCATCTGTCTAGATATCATCATATACATCTAGAAAGCCGTATGCTTTGGAAGAAGCTTGTACAGTTTGGGAAGGGGTTTTTTTTGATAAAAAAGAAGAATCTACTTCAACCGATATGCCCTTAGGCACGGCCATACATAACATAGAAATCACACTTGGAAAGGGTGGACAATTAGCTAGAGCTGCCGGCGCTGTAGCGAAGCTGATTGCAAAAGAGGGTAAATCGGCCACATTAAGATTACCATCTGGGGAGGTCCGTTTGATATCCAAAAACTGCTTAGCAACAGTCGGACAAGTGGGTAATGTTGGGGTGAACCAAAAAAGTTTAGGTAGAGCTGGATCGAAGCGTTGGCTAGGTAAGCGTCCTGTAGTAAGAGGAGTGGTTATGAACCCTGTAGACCATCCCCATGGGGGCGGGGAAGGGAGAGCCCCAATTGGTAGAAAAAAACCCACAACCCCTTGGGGTTATCCTGCGCTTGGAAGAAGAAGTAGGAAAAGGAAAAAATATAGTGATAGTTTTATTCTTCGTCGCCGTAAATAGGAATACTTATTGAAAATCGAATTTTTGGAATTTGAAATAATGTGATGGGCGAACGACGGGAATTGAACCCGCGCGTGGTGGATTCACAATCCACTGCCTTGATCCACTTGGCTACATCCGCCCCTTATCTAGCTAAAGGATTTTTTCTTTTTTCCATTCATCATTATTGTATTTATTCTTACCTTCATACTTAGATCGAGATATTCTATTGGACATAGAATGCCAATCTTTAAAATGTAAAAAAAGGAGTAATCAGCTGTGGCACGTTCACTAAAAAAAAATCCTTTTGTAGCTAATCATTTATTGAGAAAAATTGAAAAACTCAACATGAGGGAGGAGAAAGAAATAATAGTAACTTGGTCTCGGGCATCTACCATTATACCCAAAATGATTGGCCATACAATCGCTATTCATAATGGAAAGGAACATTTACCTATTTATATAACAGATCGTATGGTAGGTCACAAATTGGGAGAATTCGCGCCTACTCTGACTTTCGCGAGACATGCGAGAAACGATAATAAATCTCGTCGTTAATTTGGAATAAAAAAAAAAGATACTTACATTGGCGGGGGATAACCTAATGATAAAGAACTCGAATTCGGGTAGAGAAGTAAAAGTTTTAGCTCAACATATATGTATGTCTGCTTTCAAAGCGCGAAGAGTAATTGATCAGATTCGCGGGCGCTCTTATGAGGAAACGCTTATGATACTGGAACTCATGCCTTATCGAGCATCTTATCCCATTTTAAAATTGGTTTATTCCGCAGCAGCAAATGCTAGTCATAATATGGGTTTGAACGAAGCTGATTTATTCATTAGTAAAGCCGAAGTCAACGGGGGTCCTTTTGTGAAAAAGTTAAGACCTAAGGCTCGGGGGCGTAGTTATCCAATAAAAAGGCCCACTTGTCATATAACAATTGTATTAAAAGATAAATCGAAATTCTTTTTAGCTGAATCGAAATCTTAGATTCATATTTAGAAAAAAATGGATGGAAAGATAATATAATCAAAAAATATGGGACAAAAAATAAATCCACTTGGTTTCAGACTTGGTACAACACAAAATCATCATTCTTTTTGGTTCACACAACCAAAAAATTTTTCCGCAGGTCTACAAGAAGATGAGAAAATACGGAATTGTATCAAGAACTATGTACAAAAAAATAAGAGAATATCCTCAGGTTTCGAAGGAATTGGAATTGCACGTATAGAAATTCAAAAAAGAATCGATTTGATCCAGGTCATAATCTCTATCGGATTCCCAAATTTATTAATAGAGGGCCGAACACGAGGGATCGAAGAATTACAGATGAATGTACAAAAAGAATTTCGTTCTGTGAACCGACGACTCAACATTGCTATCACAAAAATTGAAAAACCTTATGGACACCCTAATATTCTTGCAGAATACATGGCTTCACAATTAAGAAATAGAGTTTCGTTTCGAAAGGCAATGAAAAGAGCTATTGAATTAACTGAACAAACAGATACAAAGGGAATTCAAATACAAATTGCAGGGCGTATCGACGGAAAAGAAATTGCACGTGTCGAATGGATCAGAGAAGGTAGGGTTCCTCTACAAACAATTCGCGCTAAAATTGATCATTGTTCCTATACAATTCGAACTATCCATGGAGTATTAGGCCTAAAAATTTGGATATTTGTGGACGAGGAATAATAGATCTTTATTGATTTTTCCATTCTGTCCAGTGGTAGAACAAAAAATTAGAAACTATTTCCGTTTTTTCCGTTAAATCAAACAAAAATAAACAATTCTAATTCTATAAGGTTGAATAAAAAAGAAATTTACCTTTTTTTGATATAATTGCCATGCTTAGTGTGTGACTCGTTAGTTTTTTCTTTAGAGTTTCTAGTTGGACTTCAAAAAAAGACCGACCCCTACTATGAACTTAATAACTATATAAACTAAAAACTAATAACCAACTTATTGCTTCGTATTGTCGAGATCCCAAGAAACAGTGACTATATGACTGGATCAATCATATAGTTGTAACAACTGAAATTTTTCACAAATCCGATTATGGATTTTGAAGAAAAAATAAATAAAGGGATGCGGATAAATGGAAAGGTGATAGAAAGAGAGAACAAAAATATCAATGATAGATGATTCCAATGTGTATGGTCTATGAATCACCTCATAAAAGGCAGTGTGATAAAGCATTAATATTGAAATATTAATATTGAAATAAATAATATATAAATAATAATAAATAATAAAGAGCCTCGGGTTAATAGAAACTGAGGAGATTCACTCGGGAACAAATTTTGTTGGGAGCTCCATTGCGGAGTTCGGGCCTAACCATTAATGGAGAAGCTATAGGAACGACGAAACCTGTGACTATATAAGATTCTATTAAAAACGAATCCTAATGATTCATCGGGTAGGATGGCGGAACAAACCAAGAACAAATTAATTTACTCTGAGAGATCATGAATTGATCCTACGAATAAAGCAGGAAAGAGTCAATATTCGCCCGCGAAACCCTTATTTATTGTATTCCAATATTGTCGCTTGATTTAATAAGAGTAAAAATAAGGATTCGTTATAAAAAAGAAGCATTATCTATAAATAATACACATTTAGCCGTATATACAACACAGCTTCCTATGTAATAAATGAAATATCAATAAATCCCATTACTTAGTTTAGTGTATTAGTTATTAAATACATGTGTATATGTAATATTATCGAATCCTCTCATTCGCGAGGAGCTGGATGAGAAGAAACTCTCATGTCCGGTTCTGTAGTAGAGATGGGATTCAGAAAAAACCATCAACTATAACCCAAAAAGAACCAGATTTCGTAAGCAACATAGAGGAAGAATGAAGGGAATATCTAGTCGGGGTAATCATATTTGTTTCGGCAGATACGCTCTTCAAGCACTTGAACCCGCTTGGATCACAGCTAGACAAATAGAAGCAGGGCGAAGAGCAATGACACGATATGCGCGCCGTGGTGGAAAAATATGGGTACGCATATTTCCCGACAAACCTATTACGGTAAGACCTACGGAAACACGTATGGGTTCGGGGAAGGGATCCCCCGAATATTGGGTATCCGTTGTTAAACCAGGTCGAATACTTTATGAAATGGGCGGAGTATCAGAAACTGTAGCCAGAGCAGCTATTGAAATAGCCGCGTGCAAAATGCCGATACGAACTCAATTTGTTATTTCAGGATAGAGATGTAGAACTAAACATAAAAAAGGGGTATTGAGGATGAAAAACAACTGCGGGTTTATTTATTTCTAGACAAACACTATTTTTTTTTCTCATTCTTTGCATTGAAATAACGGATTCAAATAAAAATGATATGATTCAACCTCAGACCCTTTTGAATGTAGCAGATAACAGCGGAGCTCGAGAATTGATGTGTATTCGAATCATAGGAGCTGGTAATCACCGATATGCTCATATTGGTGACGTTATTGTTGCTGTAATCAAAGAAGCAGTGCCCAATATGCCTCTAGAAAGATCAGAAGTAATTAGAGCTGTAATTGTACGTACATGTAAAGAACTTAAACGTGACAACGGTATGATAATACGATATGATGACAATGCAGCGGTTGTCATTGATCAAGAAGGAAATCCAAAAGGAACTCGAGTTTTTGGTGCGATTGCCCGGGAATTGAGACAGTTGAATTTTACTAAAATAGTTTCATTAGCCCCCGAGGTATTATAAAGACTGGTAGATGAAACTATGATATAGTTATAGTAGGATATCTGAAACGGATCCAATTAGTAGATTGTGTCTCACGCATATACTTTTAATATACTTTTAATATTTTAATAATTAATTGAATAATTAAGAATTTAATAGTAAAAAAAAAACATGCTGATTATATCAAAATTAGGAAGCACCAATAATTATAATTCGTCATGGGCAGAGACGCTATTGCTGATATAATAACTTCTATAAGAAATGCTGACATGAGTAAAAATGGAACGGTTCGAATAGCATCCACTAATATCACCGAAAACATTGTTAAAATACTCCTACGAGAAGGTTTTATTGAAAACGTTCGGAAACATCAGGAAAGTAACAAATATTTCTCGGTTTCAACCTTGCGCCATAGAAGGACTAGGAAAGGAATATATAGAACTATTTTAAAACGTATCAGTAGACCTGGTCTACGAATCTATTCCAACTATCAAAAAATTCCTAAGATTTTAGGTGGAATAGGAATTGTAATTCTTTCCACTTCTCGAGGCATAATGACAGATCGAGAAGCTAGACTAGAAAAAATTGGAGGAGAAATTTTGTGTTATATATGGTGATCCTCCTCCGGTATCCTAATTTTATCTCTAACTTCCTATTTGTGAAATAGAGAGGAAAAGTGAGTTATATAACTCTTCCTCCATTAGTTGATACTTCAAGGGGGTTACCTGGAATGAAAGAACAAAAATTGATTCATGAAGGGTTAATTACTGAATCACTTCCCAACGGCATGTTCCGGGTCCGTTTAGATAATGAAGATCTAATTCTAGGTTATATTTCAGGGAGGATCCGACGCAGTTTGATACGAATACTGCCGGGGGATAGAGTCAAAATCGAAATAAGTAGGTATGATTCAACCAGGGGGCGTATAATTTATAGACTTCGCAACAAAGATTCGAACGATTAGATAGATGATTTTTGAAAACATTCCTTTTATGGGAGATACAATTCGAAGCTAAAAAATACAAGAGACTTATTTTCTTCCAAGGAATAGATTCAAAATTAAGGTAAGGAGTGAGAAATATGAAAATAAGGGCTTCTGTTCGTAAAATTTGTGAAAAATGTCGACTGATCCGTAGGCGCGGGCGAATTATAGTGATTTGTTCCAATCCGAGACATAAACAGAGACAAGGATAATCTTTCGAAAGTTTCTCAAGGAAGGCCCATGTAAAAATAAAGGATCTGTTTTAACATGAAATGGATATCTCCATATCTTTCTATATATTTCTGATTCATATTTATGAGATGACAAAATATGGCAAAACCTATACCAAGAATTGGTTCGCGTAGGAATGGGCGTATTGGTTCACGTAAGAGTGGACGTAGAATACCAAAAGGAGTTATTCATGTTCAAGCGAGTTTCAACAATACCATTGTAACTGTTACAGATGTACGAGGTCGAGTGGTTTCTTGGGCCTCCGCCGGTACTTCTGGATTCAAAGGCTCAAGAAGAGGGACACCCTATGCTGCTCAAGCCGCCGCGTTAAATGCTATTCGTACTGTAGTTGATCAGGGTATGCAACGAGCAGAAGTTATGATAAAAGGTCCCGGTCTCGGAAGAGACGCAGCATTACGGGCCATTCGTCGAAGTGGTATACTATTAAGTTTCGTACGTGATGTAACACCTATGCCACATAATGGATGTCGACCTCCTAAAAAAAGACGTGTGTAAAAATAAGAATTAAATGATTTCAAGAGAAATAAATGATTCAATGATCTAATCAAATAATAATATTAGTATGGTTCGAGAGGAAATAGCAGGATCCACTCGAACACTACAGTGGAAATGTGTTGAATCAAGAGTAGACAGTAAGCGTCTTTTTTATGGTCGTTTCATTCTGTCCCCACTCATGAAAGGGCAAGCCGATACCATAGGTATTGCCATGCGAAGGGCTTTACTTGGAGAAATAGAAGGAACATGTATCACACGTGCAAAATCTGAGAAGGTGCCGCATGAATATTCTACGATAGTAGGTATTGAGGAATCGGTACACGAAATTTTAATAAATTTGAAAGAAATTGTATTGAGAAGTAATCTGTATGGAGTTAGAGACGCATCCATTTGTGTCAGGGGTCCTAGATACGTAACCGCTCAAGATATCATCTCACCACCTTCCGTGGAAATAGTTGACGCAACACAGCATATAGCTAACCTGACAGAACCAATTGATTTGCGTATTGGATTACAAATCAAGAGAGATCGCGGATACCGTATGAACCCCACAAATAACTCTCAAGATGGAAGTTATCCTATAGATGCTGTATCCATGCCTGTCCGAAATGCGAATCATAGTATTCATTCTTATGGGAATGGAAATGAAAAACAAGAAATACTTTTTCTAGAAATATGGACGAATGGAAGTTTAACTCCTAAGGAAGCGCTTTATGAAGCTTCTCGTAATTTGATTGATTTATTTATTCCTTTTCTACACGCGGAGGAAGGGGGCATTCATTTCGAGGAAAATAAAAAAAGGTTTACTCTACCCCCCTTTACCTTTCAAAATGGGTTAACTAATCTAAAGAAAAACAAAAAAGGAATTCCATTGAAATGTATTTTTATTGACCAATCAGAACTATCCCCCAGGACCTATAATTGTCTCAAAAGGTCCAATATACATACATTATTGGACCTTTTGAGTAACAGTCAAGAGGATCTTATGAGAATTGAATATTTTTGCGCAGAAGATGTAAAACAGATATTGGACACTCTACAGAAGCATTTCGCAATCAATTTACCTAAGAATAAGTTTTCATTTTAAATCTATTAGAATTATTTCCTATTTTTTTTATAAATAAAGATTATAAAGAAAAACCTTTATTTTTTATCTTCGACACGCGATACATATTTTCGCGAAATAGATCATAATAAAATTCATGTATCTAGGGAGGATTCACTTTAGAAGCGACTATTCCCTAGATACCCACATCGTGGTATTTCGCGGTTGAATCAATTTGAAAAAGACCTAAAGTTAGAGATTTATCAATAGGTAACGTTGCCCCAATACCTAACCAAAGAGCTACTGCGGTACCGATCAAAAATACTGTTGTAGCTACTGGGCGACGAAATGGATTTTGGAATTTATTAACATTCTCCAAAAAGGGTACTGTCAATAATCCTGTTGGTACTGAAACCATTAAAAGAACACCCAATAACTTATTGGGTACTGTGCGAAGTATTTGAAATACGGGAAAGAAGTACCATTCGGGTAATATTTCCAAAGGAGTTGCAAATGGATCCGCCGGTTCACCAATCATTGATGGTTCTAGAACTGCTAAGCCTACATTAC